AATTATTATATTAGAATATTTAGTGCCGAGTAATTTTTGTAATTTTTTAGTAGATGTTTTTAGGTTAAAAATAAATAGGTAATAAATAAAATGTGCATATATATATATATATATATATATATATGGGATGCCAATTCATATCTCAACTTGTTGGCTTGTACGTTCTTGAGTCCTCCTTGGTTTCGGGGTTTGACAAGGATAGCAGGATTCGCTGAGCGTAGGGGGTAAGGGGGTTTGTCGCGCAAAAACCAAAAGGGGGGCACTATGGTAGTATAAGTTGAACAAGAGACGTATATGTTATGCACTTGAGTTAATAATATGTAATTCTTAAATTATGTCTTATAATAATTAATATATATTATCACATTCAAGGAAAATGTTCAACCTTATTATAACATTTGAGCCTGCACTCTGAGATGCAAGATGAAAAGAAACCAAAAAAAGATACCCTATGCATATAAAAGAACGCTCGGCATGGTGGGTAACGAGACATATGTACTACACCATTAATCAGATGCCAGTATAATTAATAGATAAGGGAATTATAACAGTTATGTTCCTGAAATAGGAACCAGATGCCAGTAATAATTCATATTGTGCAACCCCCACAATTATTGTCCCTGATTCTATCATGCATGATATTCCTTTATATAAATTAGTTGGTGGTCTCTTACTACATTAATATGTTTAATATAAATGTTAGTTGAGTTTACAAGGAAAAATTGGAGGTCAATTTATTAGGGAATAAATCTATAACTCAAGTTAAAATAAAATTATTTGTGAGTTTTAATATTATGCTTATGCATACCTTAATAATTAGTACTTGCTTTATGGTTAAAATAATGAAATGGTGATAATACATACATGTACTAGTACATTAATGTAATATTATGCATATATGTACTAAACCATAAAGGAGTGGAACTCCAGAAAATAGTTTAGTTTAGAATTCTGGCTTTGGGAGCCAGGGGTGGGAGTTAAAATCTCCCTTTTCTGGGCACTAGGGAGGAATTTAACCTCCGATCTTCGGATTACAAGACCGATGCTTTTAGGCTAAGCTACTAGGGCAAGCTCATTTTAGTGCTTTATTTTCTATCCATCCTGCTAATGGAATGAGGATTAGGAATAATGCAAAATATAAGATGGATGCGATTTGTCCAATAATGATGAATGGGTGTTCTACTGGTATACCTCCAATTCATGTTAAGATAATTATGTCTGCTACCAGGGTTCARAATAGGAATTGGGTAATTGGGCGGAATGTTAATCCTCGTTGTTTTGAGGTGTGTAATAGGGGTACAACTATTAATACTAGAATAGAAAATAGTAGGGCAAGAACACCTCCTAGTTTGTTTGGAATTGATCGTAGAATGGCGTAGGCGAATAGGAAATATCATTCTGGTTTAATATGTGGAGGGGTAACGAGGGGGTTGGCGGGGGTAAAGTTTTCTGGGTCTCCTAGGAGGTTGGGAGAAAATAGTGCTAGTAATGCGAGGGTTAAGAGTATGATTACAAATCCGAGCAGGTCTTTATATGAGAAGTATGGGTGGAAGGAGATTTTGTCTGCGTCTGAATTTAATCCAATTGGATTATTTGATCCTGTTTCGTGTAGGAATAGTAGGTGAATAATAGTTGCGGCGGCGATAACAAATGGGAATAGGAAGTGAAATGCAAAGAATCGTGTCAGTGTTGCATTGTCTACTGAAAATCCGCCTCAGATTCATTGGACTAGCATGTCGCCCATGTATGGTACGGCGGATAGTAGATTTGTAATCACTGTGGCACCTCAAAATGATATTTGTCCTCATGGAAGGACGTAGCCGACGAAGGCTGTTATTATAACTAACAGTAAGAGAACTACTCCAATATTTCAGGTTTCTTTGTAGAGGTAGGAGCCATAATATAGTCCTCGGGCAATATGCATATAAATGCAGATAAAGAAGAATGATGCTCCATTGGCGTGTATATTACGAATTAATCATCCGTAGTTTACGTCTCGGCAGATGTGTGCTACTGATGAGAATGCAGTTGAGATGTCTGAGGTATAGTGTATGGCTAGGAATAAACCGGTTAGGATTTGGGTAATTAAGCATAGTCCTAGGAGTGATCCAAAGTTTCATCAGGCTGAAATATTGGAGGGTGTTGGGAGGTCAACTAGTGCGTCATTAGCAATTTTAATTAGGGGATGTGTTTTTCGTAGGCTTGCCATTAGTGGTTCTTGTAGTTGAATAACAACGGTGGTTCTTCAAGTCATTGGTCTCGGTTAAAATCTGAGCAAGAATTATGACCTATTTTATGTTTTTATTATTAATGGCTTTGGTCGTTGGTTTAGTGGCTGTTGCTTCTAATCCTACGCCTTATTTTGCTGCTTTTGGTTTAGTGGTTGCAGCTGGGGTTGGGTGTGGAGTTTTGGTGGGTCATGGGGGTTCTTTTTTGTCTTTAGTTCTTTTTTTAATTTATTTAGGGGGGATACTTGTAGTTTTTGCTTATTCGGCGGCTTTAGCCGCTGAGCCCTTCCCGGAGGCTTGGGGTAGTCGTTCTGTGCTGGGTTATGTAGTAGTTTATTTATTAGGGGTAAGTTTAGTTGGGGGGTTTTTTTGAGGAGGTTGGTATGAAGGTTCTTGGGTGGTTGTGGATGGGTTAAAGGAGTTTTCTGTTTTACGGGGGGATATTAGCGGTGTGGCTGTAATATATTCGTCTGGTGGGGGTATATTAGTTATTTGTGCTTGGGTGTTACTTTTAACATTATTGGTTGTATTAGAGCTTACTCGTGGGTTAAGTCGTGGAACTCTTCGTGCGGTTTAAATGAGGGTTGGGATGGTGGCTAGAATCAGGGTTAAAAGGAAAATGGTTAAATATGTTTTAATTATTCCTTGTGTAATGTCATTTGTAATTTTAGCTATAGTTGTTTGTATTAATGCTAAGCCTTTTGGTCCAACGGTTTCGAGTCATGTTTTATCGAGTTGGGTGGCTGCTGACTGTCCTAGGGTAAGTTTGAGTTTTGGTAATAGGCGGTGAATAATTGCGGGGAAAAATCCTAGTATATTTGAGAAGTGGTGTGTTAAAATGATTGGGGTAATTTTTACTTGTTTGCTTGTTATATTAGCTAATTCTATGGCTACTAGTAGGCCTAGAATTGTTACTATTAGGGCTGCTATTTTTATAGTGGTTGGTATTGTTATAGTTTGTGTTTTTATAGGTAAAAAATTTTGTGTAATAATGAGTCCTGCAATAATACTTCCTCAAGCGAGTCGTTTGATGGAGTTAATTACTAATGGGTTATTTTCGTTGATGGGAGATATTGGTAAAAATCGTGGGGTTCCCATAATTACAAAGTATACTAGTCGGAAGCTATAAACTGCGGTAAATGATGTGGCGATTAGTGTTAGGATAAGGGCTCAGGCGTTTAGATAGGAGGTGTTTAGGGCTTCAATAATTGCGTCTTTAGAAAAGAATCCTGCTAAAAATGGGGTTCCTGTTAAGGCGAGGCTGCCAATTGTAAAGTAGGTTGAGGTGGCGGGTATAATATTAAATAAGCCTCCTATCTTTCGGATGTCTTGTTCATCATTTAGGCTGTGAATAATTGATCCGGAGCATAAAAATAATATAGCTTTAAAGAAGGCGTGGGTACAGATATGAAGAAATGCTAGTTGTGGTTGGTTCAGTCCGATTGTAACTATTATTAGGCCCAGCTGACTTGATGTTGAGAAAGCCACAATTTTTTTGATGTCATTTTGGGTTAAGGCGCAGGTAGCTGTAAATAGGGAGGTTAATGCTCCAAGGCATAGACAGGTTGTTAAGGCTAGTTGATTGTTTTCTATAAGGGGGTGGAGGCGAATTAGTAAGAAAATTCCTGCGACGACTATGGTACTTGAGTGTAGTAGGGCAGATACTGGTGTGGGGCCCTCTATGGCGGACGGAAGTCAGGGGTGGAGGCCAAATTGGGCTGATTTTCCTGTTGCCGCTAGGGCAAGTCCTATTAGAGGGATTGTTATGTCGAATTTTTTTGACAGGGTAAAAATTTGTTGAATTTCTCAGGAATTAAGGTTTATTGCAAATCAAGCTATGGTTATAATTAGCCCAATATCTCCTACTCGGTTATAGATTACGGCTTGGAGGGCTGCTGTATTAGCGTCTGCTCGGCCATGTCATCATCCAATTAGTAGAAATGATATGATACCCACTCCTTCTCAGCCAATAAATAGTTGAAATATGTTGTTGGCTGTAACTAAAATAATTATGGCTACTAGAAATGTAAGTAAATATTTAAAGAATCGGTTAATGTTAGGGTCGGAGTGTATGTATCATAATGCAAATTCTAGAATGGATCAGGTTACGTATAAGGCAATGGGTACGAAGATTAAAGAGTAGTGGTCAAATTTAAAGCTAATATTTACGTCAAATGTTTGGGTATTTATTCATTGTCAATTTGTAATAATGCCTTCTGTTTTTAAATCTAAAAAAATTATAAGTGGTAGGAGGCTAACAAAGAACGCGGAGCTGACAGCAATTTTGGTTATTTCTGCCATATTAGATTCTTGTTGATTTGGGTTTAATGTGGTTAGTAGCGGGTATACCAGAATGAAGAAAATTAAAAGGAGTGATGAGTGTATAATTAATGTCATTTTAGCTTTCACTTGGATTTGCACCAAGAGTTTTTGGTTCCTAAGACCAATGGATGAGCTGTTATCCTTTGAAAGCTCAAGGAAGCCATGGATTTTAACCATGGGGCGTAAGGATTAGCAGTGCTTACTGTTTTCTGTCCTTCCTTGGTGAGTAAGGGGGTTTTAACTCCTATCTTTAGAATCACAATCTAATATTTTAGTTAAACTATACTTACAATAGCATCATCCTCATATAAGTTCTGGTTTTGTTACTAATAGGATAACTGGGATTAGATGGAGGGTTATTAATAGGTGTTCTCGGGTGTGGAATGGTGGAAGTCCTGTAATSTGGTTTGGTGTTGGGCCTCGTTGTGATATAAGGAATATATATAAGGAGTATCCTGCTGTAATTAATGTTCCTAGGCCGGTGAGTAAAATTGTTCATGGGGATCAGTTAAATAGTGTTGTGATAATTATGAGTTCTCCTATTAAGTTGGGTAGGGGTGGAAGGGCTAGGTTAGCCAAGTTAGCAATAAATCATCATACGGCAGTTAGTGGAAAGATCACTTGTAATCCTCGGGCGAGGATTATTGTTCGGCTGTGGGTTCGTTCATATGCTGTGTTGGCTAAGCAGAATAAGGCTGATGATACTAGTCCGTGGGCAATTATTAGAATAATTGCTCCTGAAAATCCTCAGGGTGTTTGGATTAAAATTCCTCCTGCTACTAGGCCTATATGGCTTACAGATGAGTAGGCAATTAGTGATTTTAGGTCTGTTTGGCGAAGGCAAATTGATCCAGTTATAATAATTCCTCATAGGGCTAAAATAATAAATGGATAGGCTAGTTCTTTTGATAGTGGGTCTAGTATTACTATTATGCGTATTATTCCATATCCGCCTAGTTTTAGTAAAACTGCTGCTAGAACTATTGAGCCTGCTACGGGGGCTTCTACATGTGCTTTTGGTAATCATAGGTGAACTCCATATAATGGTATTTTGACTAGGAATGCGATTAGGCAGCCAGCTCATCAGATTGTGTGGCCTCAAGAGTTGAGTTGTAGGGGTTGTGAATATTGGAGAATTAATATTGATAATGTGCCTGTGGATTGTTGGAGAAGGAGCAGGGCAACTAGGAGTGGGAGGGATCCTGCTAGAGTATAAAATAAGAAATAGGTTCCTGCATTGAGTCGTTCAGTTTGGTTTCCTCATCGGGTAATAATAATAAGGGTTGGGATAAGTGTGGCTTCAAATATAATATAAAATATAATGATTTCTGTGGCCCCAAATGCTATAATTAGGAAAGTTTGTAGTGAGGCGAGGAGTATAATATATGAGCGTTGTCGGCTAATTGGTTCGGAGTTGATGTGGTTTTGGCTGGCCAAAATTATAAGGGGCAGCAGTCAGCATGTTAAAACTAGAAGAGGGGTAGATAATGGGTCAGTGGCTAAGTATATATTTGGGGAAGTTCATCCGGTTTCGGATGTTCACTTTAATCATGACAGGCTAATGAAGGCAATAAAGAGGCTGTGTGCTGTTGTAGCTGTTCACAGTCATTTTGGGGAAATTAATCAGATTATTGGAAATATCATTATTGTGGGAATCAGTACTTTTAGCATTGTAGAAGATTGAGGTTTTGTAGTCGGTCCGTTCCGTGAGTGCGGGCGGTGGCAACTAGTAGTGCTAGGCCTGTGCTTGCTTCACAAGCAGAGAAGGCTAAGAGTAATATAGGGGCTGTTGAGAATCCGGTTGATTCAAATTGAAGTGCTCATAGGGCTAATGCAATAAACAGGGATAATATTATTCCTTCTAGGCATAGGAGTGCAGAGAGCAGATGGGTTCGGTGAAATGCTAGTCCTATTAGGCCTAGAATAAATGCTGAGCTAAAGCTAAAATGTACGGGTGTCATAAGGGAGTCATGGGTTTAAACCATGATCTTTTGAGCCGAAATCAAAGGTCTTGTTTTGGACTAACTCCCTATTCTGCTCATTCTAAGCCGCCTTGAGTTCATTCATAAATTAGTCCCAGGGTTAATAAAATTAGGACTGTTGTGGCTCAAAAAAATGTTCCGGTTGGGTTATGGAGCTGGTCTCCTCAGGGTAGCGGTAAAAGGAGAGCAATTTCTAAGTCAAAGAGGAGAAATAAAATAGCTACTAGGAAGAATCGCAGGGAGAATGGTAGTCGGGCAGATCCTAATGGATCAAATCCGCATTCATAAGGTGATAATTTTTCTGCGTCTGGGTTTATTTGTGGTAATCAGAAAGATACAACTGCTAGAATTATGGAGAGAGTTAATGTAATAATTAAGATGGTTATAATTAGATTCATTATCTTTCCTTGGGGTTTAACCAAGACTGTGTAATTGGAAGTCACTTGTACTAACTCTAATACTAGAAAGATTATGAGCCTCATCAATAGATAGACACGTAGAGGAATAGTCATACTACGTCGACAAAATGTCAGTATCAAGCAGCGGCTTCAAAGCCAAAGTGGTGTTCGGATGTAAAGTGATATTGGATTTGACGTAGAAGGCATACTGCTAGGAAGGTTGATCCAATAATGACGTGTAGGCCGTGAAATCCTGTGGCGACAAAGAATGTTGAACCATAGACTCCATCGGCAATTGTAAAAGGTGCTTCGTAATATTCTATGGCTTGGAGTGCGGTAAAGTAAAGTCCTAGTAAGATGGTTAGTGCTAGGGATTGAATAGCTTGTTTTCGTTCGCCTTCCATAATACTGTGGTGGGCTCATGTTACTGTTACCCCCGATGCTAAAAGCACAGCTGTATTAAGTAGTGGTACTTCAAAGGGGTCTAGTGGGGTAATCCCTGTGGGGGGTCAGCATCCCCCTAGTTCTGGTGTTGGTGCTAAGCTTGAGTGATAGAAGGCTCAGAAAAATCCTAGAAAAAAGAATACTTCGGAGGTAATAAATAGGATTATTCCGTATCGTAGTCCTTTTTGAACGGGAGGTGTGTGGTGGCCTTGGAAGGTCCCTTCTCGAATAATATCTCGTCATCATTGGTATATAGTAAGAAGTAGGAGAATTAATCCTAGGGTTATTAGTGTGGTTGAATGGAAGTGGAATCAGATTGCTAGGCCGGATGTTATTAGTAAGGCAGCGATAGCTCCGGTTAGCGGTCATGGGCTTGGATCAACTATATGATAGGCATGTGCTTGGTGGGCCATTAAACGTTTTCTTGTAAATATAGGCTTAGAAGGAGCACAAATACATAGGCTTGAATTATTGCGACTGCCACTTCTAGTAGGGTAAGTAAGAAGAGCACGGTGGCAGTTAAAATTGCTACTGTTGGTATTATTGGTAGTAGGACAAATACGGCTGTGGCGAAAAGTTGAATTAATAGGTGGCCTGCGGTTAGGTTAGCTGTGAGTCGGACTCCTAAGGCTAATGGTCGAATAAGTAAACTAATTGTTTCGATAATAATTAGTACGGGGATCAGTGGAATGGGTGTGCTTTCTGGTAGTAGATGTCCTAGGGCAATTGTTGGTTGATTTCGTATTCCAATAATTACTGTGGCCAGTCAGAGGGGTATTGCAAATCCTATATTTAGCGACAGTTGTGTTGTGGGTGTGAAAGTATACGGTAGTAGACCTAATATATTAATTGTAATTAAGAAAATCATTAGGGAGGCTAGTAAAAGTGCTCATTTATGTCCGCCAATATTTAGTGGTAGCATTAGTTGATTTGTGAATCGATTAATAAATCACCCTTGAATCGTAATAAGGCGGTTATTAATTCATCGGGATGATGGTGTTGGGTAGAGTACTCAGGGAAGTGCAATTGCGATGGCAATTAATGGGATTCCTAGGTAGGATGGGCTTGCAAATTGGTCAAAAAAGCTTACTATCATGGTCAGTCTCAGGATTCAGTCTTGTGTTTTTCAGCACTTACTGGAGAGGGTTCGTTTGGTGCAACATGATTTAAAATTTTGGTTGGAATAATAGTTAAGAAAATTAGTCAGGAAAATATTAAAATTGCGAATCAAGGGCCGGGGTTTAGTTGTGGCATTTCACTAGGGGTGGTCGGGAATCACCAATCTTTGGCTTAAAAGGCCAACGCTTTGTCCAATAATTTAGCTTCCTAGCGAAGCGTCTTCTAACGTCAGTAAGGATCAGTTTTCAAAGTGTTCTAGTGGCACTGCTTCAACTACAATTGGCATAAAGCTGTGGTTGGCACCGCAGATTTCAGAACATTGTCCGTAATATACCCCTGGTCGTGAGATTATAAAGGCGGTTTGGTTAAGTCGTCCTGGGACCGCATCTATTTTTATGCCCAGGGATGGAACGGCTCAAGAGTGTAGTACATCTTCGGCGGATACTAGGACACGAACTGGAGATTCTATTGGGACGACTATTCGATGGTCTGTTTCTAGAAGTCGGAATTGTCCAGGGGTGAGGTCTTGAGTTGGTACTATATAAGAGTCAAAGCCTAGGTTTTCGTAGTCTGTATATTCGTAGCTTCAGTATCATTGGTGTCCTATTGCTTTAATTGTTAGGTGTGGATCATTAATTTCGTCTATAAGATATAAAATGCGCAGAGAAGGTAAAGCAATTAATACTAAAATGACGGCTGGTAAGATAGTTCATACAATTTCGATTTCTTGAGAGTCTAAAATATACTTATTGGTGAGTTTAGTTGATACTATTGCAATAATAATATATAGTACTAAAGTGCTAATTAGAAATACGATTATTAGTGCGTGGTCATGAAAGTGAAGAAGTTCTTCTATAACTGGTGATGCCGCGTCTTGGAATCCTAGTTGTGCTGGATGTGCCATTAAAGCCATGGGCTTAAGACATGCGGGGGTTTAACCCACAATTTCACCTTGACAAGGTGATGTAATTTTCATTTTACTAATGTCTTTTGAAGGAAGTGACAGAGTGGTTATGTGACTGGCTTGAAACCAGTATATGGGGGTTCAATTCCTCCCTTTCTCGTTAATTTGATTGAATTTGGACGAATGCTGGCTCTTCGTATGTGTGGTAAGGAGGAGGGCAGCCGTGGAGTCATTCTACGTTTGTTATTGTTAATTCTACGGACAGTACTTCTCGTTTAGCGGCGAAGGCTTCTCAAAGGATAAATAGAAATATAATTACTGCTACTAAAGAAATTAATGACCCAATAGATGATACTGTATTTCATAGGGCATAGGCGTCTGGATAATCAGAGTATCGCCGTGGTATACCTGCTAGGCCTAGGAAATGTTGTGGGAAAAATGTTAGGTTGACCCCAATGAACATAACTCCAAAGTGGATTTTTGTTCAGGTGCTGTGAAGAGTATAGCCGGTTAGTAGAGGGAATCAGTGTACGAAGGCTGCTATAATAGCAAATACGGCACCTATTGATAGTACATAGTGGAAATGTGCAACTACATAATAAGTATCATGTAAAACGATGTCTAGAGATGAGTTGGATAATACAATACCTGTTAGTCCTCCTACTGTAAATAGGAAAATAAATCCTAGGGCCCATAGTATAGGTGTTTCCCATTTAATTGATCCTCCGTGAAGTGTGGCTAATCAGCTAAATACTTTTACGCCTGTTGGAATTGCGATAATTATTGTTGCAGATGTAAAATATGCACGGGTATCTACGTCTATTCCAACTGTGAACATATGATGGGCCCATACAATAAACCCTAGAAGGCCAATGGCCATTATGGCTCAAACTATGCCCATATAGCCGAATGGTTCTTTTTTGCCTGAGTAATAGGCTACAACATGGGAAATAATTCCGAACCCTGGAAGAATAAGAATATAAACTTCTGGGTGACCAAAGAATCAAAATAAGTGTTGATAAAGAATTGGGTCCCCTCCGCCTGCGGGGTCAAAGAATGTAGTATTTAGGTTTCGGTCTGTTAACAGTATTGTAATTCCGGCAGCTAGGACGGGTAGTGATAGGAGAAGTAGTACGGCAGTTACAAGTACGGATCAAACAAATAAGGGTGTTTGGTATTGAGAAATAGCTGGTGGTTTTATATTAATAGTTGTAGTAATAAAATTAATTGCTCCTAGAATTGATGATACACCTGCTAAGTGAAGAGAAAAAATTGTTAAATCTACTGATGCTCCTGCGTGGGCAAGGTTTCCTGCAAGAGGGGGGTATACTGTTCATCCTGTTCCGGCTCCAGCCTCAACACCAGAAGAAGCTAGTAGTAATAAGAATGAGGGGGGAAGTAATCAAAAGCTTATGTTATTTATTCGGGGAAATGCTATGTCCGGGGCTCCAATTATTAATGGCACAAGTCAATTTCCAAATCCCCCAATAAGAATAGGTATTACTATAAAGAAAATTATTACAAAGGCGTGGGCGGTAACGATAACGTTATAAATTTGGTCATCACCTAGAAGTGATCCGGGTTGGCTAAGTTCGGCTCGAATAAGAAGGCTTAAGGCGGTTCCTACTATTCCGGCTCAGGCACCAAATACGAGATAAAGGGTACCAATGTCTTTGTGGTTGGTAGAGAAGAATCAACGCGTGATTGCCACAGGTAGGGTGGCCGAGTGTTTAGGCGGTGGGTTGTAGCCCCGAAGACAGAGGTTTAAACCCTCTCCCTATCAGCCCCGTGGTGAAGAGCACATCGGATTGCAAATCTGAAGACGTAGACTAATACTCTGCCGGGGCTTTCCCCGCCTTACTGCGGTAGACGGCGGGGAAAGTAGATGGATGCTCGCTGGTTTGAGCGCTTAGCTGTTAACTAAGAGTTTGTAGGATCGAGGCCTTCTCATCTAGTAAGGCCTTAGCTTAATAAAAGTATCTGATTTGCAGTCAGAGGATGTGAGTTAGTCTCTTGCAGGTCTTATCAGGAACTAGAAGATTTTCACTTCTACTTAAAGCTTTGAAGGCTTTTGGTCTGATGTTATCCTAAGTTCCTAGGTGGCTAGCATTAAAATAGTTGGGGTTATTGGTAGTAGTCCCAGGGCGGTTACGGTAAATATGGCTAGTGGTAGGGAGGTTTGGGTTGTTTGGGTTCGTCATGGGGTGATTGCGTTGGTTGTGTTTGGAGAAATGGTTAGTGTTATTGCGTAGCATAGTCGTAGGTAGAAGTATAGGCTAATTAAGGCAGTTAGGGCTATGGTTGTAGCTACAATCGGGAGTCCTTGTTTTGTTAATTCTTGTAAAATTAGTCATTTTGGTATAAATCCTGTAAGTGGGGGTAAGCCTCCTAATGAAAGTAGTACTAGTGCTGTTGTTGATGTCAGGATAGGGCTTTTTGATCAAGTTGTTGCTAGTGTACTAATTTTGGTTGTTAGTGATGTTTTTAATGTCAGGAATGCTGCGGAGGTTATAATAATGTAAGTTCCTAGTGCAATTAAAGTAAGTTGGGGGGCATATTGAATTACAATAATCATTCATCCTATATGTGCAATTGAAGAGTAGGCTAGGATTTTTCGTAGCTGAGTTTGATTTAATCCTCCTCATCCCCCCACTAAGGTGGACATAACTCCTAGAAATGTTAGTAGTAGTGGGTCAATGGTTTGTGCTGTTTGAATAATTAGTGCGAGTGGGGCAAGCTTTTGTCAGGTAGATAAAATTAGTCCTGTTAGCAGGTCTAGTCCTTGTATAACTTCTGGTATTCAGAAGTGTATTGGTGCAAGTCCAATTTTGAGTGCTAGGGCAGTTATGAATATTGTGCTGGCGAGAGGGTTGGACAGGTTATTAATGCTTCAATCTCCTGTCATTCAAGCATTTGTTGTGCTTGCAAATAAGATTATTGCTGCTGCAGTGGCTTGGGTGAGGAAGTATTTTGTGGTGGCTTCTACTGCGCGGGGGTGGTGGTGTTGTGCTATTAAGGGGGCAATTGCTAGTGTATTAATTTCTAGGCCTATTCAAGCTAGAAGTCAATGGGAGCTAGTAAAGGTTAGGGTGGTTCCTAGTCCTAGGCTAGATAAAAGAATTATAAGTACGTATGGGTTCATTGGCGGAGGAGGGACTTTAACCGTCATGTTCGGGGTATGGGCCCGAAAGCTTTATTAGCTGACCCCGCCTGTAGAAAGTGGTGTAGAGGAAGCACCAAGAGTTTTGATCTCTTGAGTATGGGTTCAATTCCCTTCTTTCTAGGAACTGAGGGGATTTTAACCCCTGTCAATCACTCTATCAAAGTGGTCCTTAGGTGCTCAGGCACAGTTCCTTAATTATAGTTGTGGGGGGAGGCCTGCTAGTGCAATTGGTAGGGCGGTATGTCATAATACAAAGGCTAGTGTTAGGGGAAGAAAATTTTTTCATACTAAATGTATTAGTTGATCATATCGGAATCGTGGATATGAGGCACGCACTCATAGGAATATAATGGATAGAAGTGCGGCCTTAGTTATGAGGTTAATTGTTGTGAGCTCAGGAATATTTGGAATGTGTGATGCTCCTAGAAATAATACGGCTGAAAGGGTATTTATTAATAGAATATTGGCGTATTCGGCCAGGAAAAAAAGTGCGAATGGGCCCCCTGCATATTCTACGTTAAAGCCGGATACTAGTTCTGATTCTCCTTCTGTTAGGTCAAAGGGTGCTCGGTTTGTTTCAGCTAGTGTTGAAATGTATCACATTGCGGCTAGGGGTCAGGCAGGGATGAGAAGTCAGATGCTTTCTTGGGTAATATTAAATGTTTGTAGGGTGTATCCTCCTGAAAAGATAATCACTGAGAGGAGAATTAATCCTAGGCTAACTTCATATGAAATTGTTTGGGCTACGGCTCGCAGGGCTCCAATTAATGCGTATTTTGAATTTGATGCTCATCCTGACCCTAAAATTGAGTATACTGCAAGGCTTGATAGGGCCAGGATAAATAGAATTCCTAGGTTTAAGTCAGTTACTGGGTAAGGTATAGGGATTGGTGCTCATAGGGTTATGGCTAGGGTTAGTGCTAGTATAGGGGTGGCTAAAAATAAGAATGGGGATGATGTGGATGGACGAACGGGTTCCTTAATAAATAGTTTTACTCCGTCGGCAATAGGTTGTAATAGTCCGTAAGGTCCTACTACATTTGGTCCTTTTCGTAGCTGCATATACCCTAATACTTTTCGTTCTAGAAGTGTTAGGAAGGCTACTGCTAGGAGTACTGGTACAATGTAGGCTAGAGGATTAATTAGATGGGTAATTAGGATGTTTAGCATAAACTGGGAAGAGGATTTGAACCTCTGGTATAAAAGGGCTTAGGCCTTTCGCAATTTACCATGCTCTGCCACCCCAGTATGTCCTTATTTTGGGTAGCTGGGGTTGAGTTGCTCTCCCTTTGTTTTATTTATTTGTTTTCATAAATTAGGGGTGGGGCGTGCTTTAAGTATGGGCCCCTTTTTTTCGATCCTTTCGTACTAGAAAAAGTAGCGTTACAGATAGAAACTGACCTGGATTACTCCGGTCTGAACTCAGATCACGTAGGACTTTAATCGTTGAACAAACGAACCCTTAATAGCGGCTGCACCATTAGGATGTCCTGATCCAACATCGAGGTCGTAAACCCTCTCGTCGATATGGACTCTGGGAGAGGATTGCGCTGTTATCCCTAGGGTAACTTGGTTCGTTGATCGGCTTTATTGGCCGGATCATATTTGGTCAGATGTTCTGTTGCTTAGAGATGTCTCTCTTGGTTTTAGGAAATTTTCCCAGTCCACTTGGAGGCTTTTTTTTCCTCCGTAGTCGCCCCAACTGAAGGTAAAATTTCATGTTTCACAAAGTTTTTACTTTTTATTAAGTTGCTTTACGTGGTTGAAGTTTTGTACCTTAAGCTCCAAAGGGTCTTCTCGTCTTGTATTATTATGCCCGCTTCTGCACGGGCAGATCAATTTCACTGACTTGAAAAGGGAGACAGTTAAGCCCTCGTTTAACCATTCATACAGGTCTCTATTTAAAAGACAAGTGATTGCGCTACCTTTGCACGGTCAAAATACCGCGGCCGTTAAACTTGTAGTCACTGGGCAGGTTGGACCTCCTATGCTTGGTTGTGTTGCAGGAGGCGATGTTTTTGGTAAACAGGCGAGGCTTGTGTTTGCCGAGTTCCTTTCTTTTCTTTTAGTCTTTCCTTTAAATGCACTCCAGTGTAGGGGTAACGATATTTATACTGTGGGTTTTTCTTGATTTATTTAATTCACATTGCTCTCTTTGGTTGAGTTCGTTAGTTGCCAATGGTTGGTCCGGTTTGGCTTACACTTGTGCTTGGAGAAGGGCGGGCCTTCTTGTTACTCATTTTAGCATAATCTCTTCCATGTGGGCATGGGTTGGCCTAGTAGTATTTAGGGGAATAAGATTTTTTATCGGGATAATAAACTTTTTTCTGTCTGAGCTTTAACGCTTTCTGTTTAGATGGCTGCTTTTAGGCCCACTAAAACAGTATGTTTTTTGTATTATGATCTTTATCCTCCTGAGAAGGTTGTGTCCTTTGTTGAAGGGGCTGTACCCCCTTTAACTAACTCTCATGTATTTCTCAGTGTCTTGTTTATATTTATTTGATTTGAGGGGCATGAGGCTGAACTTCTATCCATTTCCTAGGCAACCAGCTATCACCAGGTTCGGTAGGTCTGTCACTTCTACCCGGAGCTCTTCCCACTCTTTTGCCACAGAGACGGGTTGGCCCTTAATAGGCTGTCTCGGGGTAGCTCACCTGGTTTCGGGGTTTCAAACTAAAGGTCGCTTTGCTTGGGTATACTGGCTAAATCATGATGCAAAAGGTACAAGGTTAAGTCTTTGCTTTTTAATGCTTATATGGGTTATTTCATTTCTCTTTCAGCTTTCCCTTGCGGTACTATTTCTATTGCTTTATGGAACCTTTTCCGTCTCCCGTACTAAGGTAAAAGAATGATTTAAGTTTTTAGTATTGGTTTATTATATTTATATTGTTTATTTATTGGGTGGTTAAGCTAGCTGTTTGGCTCAGGGTGATTCAACTTGCATGAATGTCTTCTCGGTGTAAGTGAGATGCTTGACTAACTCAGCCACGCCCTGGGTTTGATCCAAGTGCACCTTCCGGTACACTTACCGTGTTACGACTTGTCTCCCCTTGTCAGTGCTGGTATATTAGGTATTTTTGGTGCATTTTGACAGGGGAGAGTGACGGGCGGTGTGTACGCGTCTCAGAGCCGGGTTCAAAGGGACACTCTATTTCCCTTTTACTACTAAATCCTCCTTCAAGTACTATTTCATGGTACATGTTCGTGATATTCTATAATAGAAAATGTAGCCCATTTCTTTCCATTTCATGCGCTACACCTTGACCTGACGTTCTGGGTTGTGCCCATTTTGCTTACTTATGTTTCCTTCACAGGGTAAGCTGACGACGGCGGTATATAGGCTGGGGTGGCTAGAAGTGGTGAGGTTAAACGGGGATTATCGGTTCTAGAACAGGCTCCTCTAGGGGGGTCTGAGACACCGTCAGGTCCTTTGGGTTTTAAGCTAATGCTCGTAGTACCCTGGCGGACATCAAATTGTAGTTGGATGTCTAAGTTTACGGCTGGGCATAGTGGGGTATCTAATCCCAGTTTGTTTCTCAGCTTTCGTGGGGTCAGGTTGGTTTATTAAAGCTACTTTCGTATTAGGGCTTCGGACACCTAGAAGCGTATGACGGCCAAAGGGCCATTTGGCTTTATTTTTATTTTTCCTTAACCACCCTTTACGCCGTTATAATATCAACTAGGGCCTCTCGTCTAACCGCGGTGGCTGGCACGAGTTTTACCGGCCCTTTTAACACTGACTGAGTCAAGTTTTCACTTATGGCTTAATGTTTATCACTGCTGAATTCCCTTGGGGGTGTGGCTTGGCCAGGCGTCTTGGGCTAATATTTGTGCCTGATGCCCGCTCCTCGTCCCCGGGCGGGGGATTGAGGGCATACTCACTGGGTTGCGGAGACTTGCATGTGTAAGTTGAGTTAGAGCTGATAATAAGGTCGGGACCATGCCTTTGTGCATGCGGAGTTTTTTAGGACTCATCTTAGCATCTTCAGTGCCATGCTTTATATTAAGCTACGCTAGC